TAGATTATTTAATATAACCCTAGAATGATAAGATTAGATAAAAAAATAGAAATAATTTGATTAATAGGAGGCTTTTTACGTGAAAATAGCAGTTTATGGAAAAGGTGGCATTGGTAAATCAACAACTAGTTGTAATATTTCGATTGCCTTAGCAAGACGTGGAAAACGAGTTTTACAAATTGGATGTGACCCCAAGCATGATAGTACTTTTACTCTTACAGGATTCTTAATACCAACAATTATTGATACTTTACAATTAAAAGACTATCATTATGAAGACGTTTGGCCTGAGGATGTTATTTATAAAGGTTATGGAGGTGTTGATTGTGTCGAAGCAGGGGGACCACCTGCAGGAGCCGGTTGCGGAGGTTATGTTGTGGGAGAAACCGTAAAATCACCGAAAGAATTAAATGCTTTTTATGAATATGATATTATTTTATTCGATGTTTCGGGTGATGTAGTTTGTGGAGGTTCCGCCGCTCCATTAAATTATGCGGATTATTGTATAATTATAACAGATAACGGATTTGATGCTTCGTTTGCAGCTAATCGTATTGCCGCTTCGGTCCGCGAAAAGGCTCGTACACATCCACTTCGACTGGCAGGACTAGTAGGAAATAGAACATCAAAAAGAGATTTAATCGATAAATATGTAGAAGCTTGTCCAATGCCTGTATCGGAAGTATCACCCCTTATCGAAGATATTCGAGTATCTAGAGTTAAAGGTAAAACATTATTTGAAATGGTAGAGTCACAACCTTCTCTTAATTATGTTTGTGATTTCTATCTAAATATAGCGGATCAAATTTTGTCACAACCAGAGGGAATTGTACCAAAAGAAGTCCCAGATCGAGAATTATTCAGTTTACTATCTGATTTCTATTTAAATCCTATTAGTAATAAAAATCAGGAAGAAAAAGAGCATAAAGAAAACTTACTGGATTTTACAATAATTTAAAATTTAATCTATTTAGTTTATTAGTTAAGGAATTATACCTATGTTAAATAAAATATCTGAAACTCTCACTTTCGAATGCGAAACAGGTAATTATCACACTTTTTGTCCTATCAGTTGTGTAGCTTGGTTATATCAAAAAATTGAAGATAGCTTTTTTTTAGTGGTAGGTACAAAAACGTGTGGTTATTCTTTACAAAATGCTTTAGGAGTTATGATTTTCGCGGAACCTCGTTATGCTATGGCAGAATTAGAAGAAGGAGATATTTCAGCTCAATTAAATGATTATGAAGAATTGAAACGACTTTGTCTTCAAATTAAAAAAGATCGAAATCCAAGTGTTATTATATGGATTGGTACTTGTACTACGGAAATAATAAAAATGGATTTAGAAGGCATGGCACCAAAACTAGAAAATGAACTTGGTATACCGATTGTAGTAGCAAGAGCAAATGGACTAGATTATGCATTTACTCAAGGAGAGGATACTGTTTTAGCTGCTATGGCACATCGTTGCCCAGAACAAATTTTATTGAGTGATGGAAAAAAAGTAATCCAAGATTCAAATATACAAAATTTCTTTTCTTTTCTTTCTCTTGAAAAAAGGGAAGAAACAACTAATAAATATTTTGAAAAATCAAAAAAGAATCCTCCCTTAGTTCTTTTTGGTTCTTTACCTTCCACTGTAGCTTCCCAACTTAGTTCAGAATTAAAACGTCAATCTATTCAAGTATCGGGTTGGTTACCAGCTCAAAGATATACTGACCTACCTTCATTAGGCGATCAAGTGTATGTATGTGGTGTTAATCCGTTTTTAAGTCGTACAGCAACAACTTTAATGAGACGTCGGAAATGTAAACTAATAGGAGCACCTTTCCCTATTGGTCCTGATGGAACGCGAGCTTGGATCGAAAAAATTTGTTCCGTATTTGGAATTAAAACTGAAGGTTTAGAAAAGAGAGAGGAACAAATATGGGAAAATTTAAAAGACTATTTAGATTTAGTACGCGGAAAATCTGTTTTTTTTATGGGAGATAATCTTTTAGAAATTTCCTTAGCTAGATTTTTAATTCGTTGTGGAATGATTGTTTACGAAATTGGTATTCCTTATTTAGATAAACGATATCAAGCAGCTGAATTATTATTTTTACAAGATACATGTAAAAATATGTCCATACCTATGCCACGTATTGTTGAAAAACCTGATAATTACAATCAAATACAACGTATGCGTGAATTACAACCTGATTTAGCAATTACTGGTATGGCTCATGCAAATCCTTTAGAAGCAAGAGGAATTAATACCAAATGGTCTGTCGAGTTTACTTTTGCTCAAATTCATGGTTTTACAAATGCAAGAGATGTTCTTGAACTTGTTACTCGTCCTTTACGACGTAATAATAATTTAGAAAATCTAGGTTGGAGTAACTTAACAAAAAAAGAAAAAAAATAAAATTTAATTAAGTATTTTACTTTTTAATAATTTATTAGAATTAAAATATTATAAAATTGAATAAAAAAAAATTTATTAAATTTCATAATATTTTAATTCTTTTATTCCTAACAAAATGAAATTAACTTTTTTATTTTATCCTACTTCTATGCTCTCAAAGAAGAAAATATTTTATTATGATAACAAACACTCCCTTACAGCTTTGTGTGCTATGGGCTTCAATATTATCATGGATAAATATTTCAAGTCCGTTGATTTTATTTGGACTATATTATGGATTTCTTACAACACTGCCTATCGGCCCTTCCCAAATCTTATCTATACGAGCTTTTTTTTTAGAAGGAAATCTAAGTGGTACTGTAGCTATAAGTGGTTTAATTTTAGGACAATTAATAATATTTTTATCAATATATTATTCACCTCTTTATATAATATTAATAAAACCTCACACAGTAACTTTATTAGTTCTACCATATATTTTATTTTATTGGTATAGAATTAAAGACCTTTTGGATTATCAATCTTTACGTCCTATAAGTTCAATTAATGATTCTCGAATTTATAAAGTATTTTTTGATAGCTTTATTTTTCAATTATTAAACCCCATTCTTTTACCAAATCCTGTATTAGCCAGATTAGTTAATCTTTTTTTTTTTCGCTATAGCAACAGTTTTTTATTTGTTTTAAGTTGTTTTTTTGGTTGGTTAAGCGGTCACTTTTTCTTCTTCAATTTAACTAAAATATTTTTAGTTCGTATAGAAAAAGATTCGCCTGTACTTTACCTTTTGGTAAAACGTCTTATTTATCGAACATTTAGCATGTTCATTTTAGCATGTTTTTTGGTATATTTGGGCAGAGCTCCAGTACCAGTATTTACTAAAAAATTAAGTAACGAATTTCAATTTAATCAACAATTAAAAGCTTATGGATTTTCGTGGCTAAATAAACCTTGGCCTACTTTTCTTTTCGATCATCGTCGATGGAATCGACCATTACGCTATATCGAGAATAGCCGATTTAGTAATAGAGGTCCCGTAAAAAAAAAAGTATCGCAATATTTTTTTGATATATCTATAAGTGATGGAAAACAAAAAATATCTTTTACAGCTTTACCGAGTTTATCTGTTTTTGAAAAAGATTTAAAAAATTATTTAAATTTTTCAAAAGAATCTATTTTATCTAATAATTTCTATCAAGATTGGATTGATATTAAAAAAAAAAGAAAAGATAATTTATACTATGAATTAAAAAATAGACTTAAAAGTTTAGACAATGGTTTTTTTATAAAAGACGTTATAGAAAAAAAAACTGGCTTATCTGATAATGAGGGAAATAATTTAGCAAAAATTCATGACCCTCTTTTAAATGTTTCGTTTCGCGGAAAAACAATAATATCTAAATCACCTTGGCTTTTAACAAAAAATTTTTATAAATTGAAAAAAAATAAAAAAATATCATATTTATCAAAAAAAGAAAATAAACTTAAATTTTGGATTTCTAATAGATGGAGAGGATTAGAACGGAAAAATTTACCATTACCTTGGGAACCGTTAACTAAAGATGCACGTCGCATTCTAATTTTACTTATCCAGGGATCGAAAAATAAGAAACTTGAAACAAAATTACAGCAAATTAGTTCTTCAGAAGAACAAGCACTTATTAATTTAAATAAACAAAATACTTTTTCAGATTTAGTTGAAAAATCGGATAACAAACTTTTTTTAAATAAAAAATTAACTAAAACCTCCTATTTTAATTGGGAACTTGTTTTAAATTTATCTACCCGACAAAGAGCTCTATATTTTAAAAAGTTGGAGCAAGAAAAATGGCAAGTACTAAAACGCTCTTGGAAAAATATATTATTAAATAATTCTAGTAATTTTAATCAACTAAATAAAATTCTTTTTTTATTAAAAAAAATATTTTATTTTCATAAAAAACCCCGACTTCGGGAAATTTCGAAAGAAATGCCACGATGGACGTCCAAATTACGAAATGATAAATTCGATGTTATTGCTGGTGGAGTTACCGATATTCGTCAAAGAAAAGTAAAAAATTTAGGATATCTTATAAAAGGAAAAGATAAAAGAAGAAAAATTGTAAGACGTTTTTCACAACAATCTGATTTTCGTCGGAAATTAGTAAAAGGTTCTATGCGTGCTAGAAGACGTAAAACATTAATATGGAAAATTTTACAACTTAAGACACATTCTCCATTTTTTTTAAGAATAAATGAAAAGCATATTCCATTTAAATTTTCATTAAATAAATTAAATTTAATTTATATAAAAAATATTTTTAAAAACCCTATAGAGAAACGAAAAAAAATAACACTTTTTTCAACTGAAAATGATATAACTATAAAAAAAACAAAAGCAGATCGTCTTGCAATAGCAAATAGATGGGATTTTCCATTAGCTCAATGGGGAAGAAGTTGGTTATTAATTATTCAATCACATTTTAGAAAATATTTAGTATTACCTATATTAATAATATCTAAAAATATTATTCGTTTAATACTATTTCAAACTCCTGAATGGAGCGAAGATTGGACTGAATGGAATAAAGAAATTTATATAAAATGTACTTATGATGGTACCGAAGTTTCAGAAAAAGAATTGCCGGAACAATGGCTTAGAGATGGTCTTCAAATAAAAATTATATATCCTTTTAGTTTAAAACCTTGGCATAGTTTACGATTTGAAACAGATAAAGAAAAAATTTCAAATAATTTATTGAATGCTAATGAAAATTTTGCTAAAAAGAAAAAAAAAATTAATTATAGTTATTTAACAGCTTGGGGTTTTCAAACTGATGCACCCTTCGGAGATATTAAAAAGAAGTCTTCTTTTTGGAGACCAATTCGTAGAGAATTGAGAAAAAGATGGAAAAAGAATATTTTACCAAAATTTAATAAAATTTATTTTAATTTTTTGTTTCTAAAAAAAAAAATTCTTATTGATTCTGTTAATAATGAATTAATTGATAATGAATTGAAGAGAGAAATAGAATTAAATACTAAAATTAATAATAATTCTGAACTTGATTCGAATTATAAAAAAAATAATAAAATTTTAAGAAAACAAATTATATCTAAATTTGACAAAAATATTTTATCAGAAAATCAAATTAAAAATAAATCTAAAATTTTGATAAATATTAAAAAATTAGAAAAATTAAAAGATTTGAGAATATACAAAATTAGAAAAATAACTGAAAAAACTTGCTTTGATAAAATAGAATTTTCTAATAAATTAAAAAACAAAAATAAAGTCTATTTTGATAATAACAGAAAAATTATCAAAATTGAGCACCAAATTACAAAATATTATAAAAAAAATATTAAAGTAATCAAAAAATGGTCATATTTAATAAAAATAAAATTTAATAGAATAACTAAAAATGTTTTAAATTTTTATATTTATTTTATTAGATTCAATATTAATTTAATAATAAAAATGAAACAAGATTTCATTTTTATTAAAAAGATAAACATATTGGATTTATCAAAAAATTATCAAATTGGATATAAAAAAGATAAAATTAATTATGAGTATTCAAATAATTTTAATCAACAAAATATTTTGTTAATGTCTCAAACATACTTATTTCATAAACTTTGGCAAACAGGAACAATAAATGAATATAATTTTAAAGATTTATTGAAAAATTGGACATCAAATTTGATTCTAAAAAAGAAAATAAAAAATAATTTGAAAAAAAAAGGAATTTTTTCTTTAATAGAATTTGAAGATCTCAAAGAAAATAATTTGAAAAAATGGTTACAAATTTTTAATAGATATAATATATCTTCAGAAATATGGTATAGAATAACACCACAAGATTGGAAGAATCAGGTTACTTGTCAATGGAGAGACACAAGAAAAAAAGATTTTAGGATTTCAGAAAAACAAAAAAAAGTTTCAATTTTATCTAGAAAAAAAAAATTTTCTTATAAACTAATTACAAATTCTTTATTGGAACAAAATAAAAAATTGAATAAACGATATCAATATAATTTTTTATGCTATAACTATCTTGATTTTAAAAAAAACCCTGATTTTTATTTTCGAGAATCAAAGAAAAATAAAAAAAGTATACTTAATAAAGAAATTTCACAATTATTGAAAAATAAAGTAAATATTTATATTAAATCTAATCTAGTTTTATGGTTAATTCCAGCATTTATGGAAAAAAAACATATGACTAAAATAGAAAAAATAGAGATACCTAAAATGTCTTTGTTGAAGAAAAAAAATACGGAGAATATTCAAAATAAAAAGTCACTTCGTGAAAGAGAACGCCATCAAACTATTCGTCAATGGAAATGGAAATCAAAAAATGTAGAAAAGAAATTTAGAAAATTAGGAGATATGGCTTCTCTTATGACTTTTATGCAAGATCAAGAAAATGTTATTTCACTTTCTGCTAAAATGCGTGAAAACTTAGATTTATTTCGTCTTCTTTTTTGCAGAGATATAGGTATCAATAAACTAACAATTAATTCTGAACATCGTATACCACGTGTACTGGATGATGAAATTTTAATGTATAAAGTAGTAAGTGTTTTTTTGAAATCGAAAATACGATTTAAGAAACTTTTAAATTTAAAAATTTTGAATCAATCTACATCACAGGTGGAATTTTTTCAAAATAATCCAAAAAGAAACTTTAGTTTAGTTAATCTTGACGATATTATTCTCTCAAGACATCGCAAAGAATTAAAAGTATTAAATCTTTTATATTTGGATGAAAATGAAATTAATAAAGATAAATTTTTTAATTTAAATAAATACTTTGTGAGAGAAGATGAGAAAAAGCCAATAAAATTACAAAAAATTCGAGATGAAAATCAAAATTTAACTATTAAGCATTTTCTTTGGCCTAGTTTTCGATTAGAAGATTTGGCATGTGTTAATAGGTTTTGGTTCAATACAAATAATGGAAGTCGGTTTACTATGTTAAGAATCCGTATGTATACTTAGAATTTTCTATTTAATTGTTGAGAAATTCTTGGTTATAACCAAAAATTTCTCATTATTTATATTTTTTAATAATATTTTAAGTTTTTATTGTTTTTTTTATCTATAATAATAATGAAGACTATTAATTAAAAATACAATTTATTATTCATTATTTTAAAATAATATAATTTTATAAGTTAGGAGCAGTACTTTCATGTCTAAAAAATTATTTATTGGTTCATCGTCCTTTTCTAAAGAACAAACAGGATCTGTAGAATTTCAAATATCTCATTCAACTAATAGGGTCTTAAAATTGACAGATCATTTAAAATCACATGACAAAGATTATTCATCTCAAAGAGGCTTATGGAAAATATTGGGAAAACGTAAGCGTCTTTTGAGTTATTTATCGCAAACAAATTTAACAAGTTATGAAAATTTAATAAATAAATTAAGTATTCGTAAATTAAAAATTCGTTAATTTTCTTAGTTTTTAGCTATTTTTTCATAATGAATGAAAAGGAGTGTCATAATGACCATGCTTGCTATAAAAACGAAACCCATGGTAGTAAGTATGGGTCCTCATCACCCATCAATGCATGGTGTTCTTCGACTTATGATCACTTTAGATGGAGAAAACGTTATTGATTGTGAACCCATATTAGGTTATTCACATAGGGGTATGGAAAAAATTGCTGAAAATAGAACAATTGTTCAATATCTTCCATATGTTACAAGATGGGACTACTTAGCTACAATGTTTACAGAAGCTATAACTGTAAATGCACCGGAGAAATTAACAAATATTCAGGTTCCAAAAAGAGCTAGCTATATTAGAATCATTATGCTGGAATTAAGTCGTGTAGCTTCCCATTTACTATGGCTCGGTCCTTTTATGGCTGATATTGGTGCACAAACTCCTTTTTTTTATATTTTAAGAGAGAGAGAAATGATATACGATTTATTTGAAGCAGCTACAGGCATGCGAATGATGCATAATTATTTTCGTATTGGAGGAGTTGCTGTTGATTCACCTTATGGGTGGATAGATAAATGTTTAGATTTTTGTGATTATTTTTTACCTAAAGTGGATGAATATGAAAAACTTATTACACAAAATCCTATTTTTTTGAAACGGGTAGAAGGAGTAGGTATTATTGGAAGAGAAGAAGCCATAAATTGGGGTTTATCTGGACCTATGTTACGTGCCTCAGGAGTCCAGTGGGATCTTCGAAAAGTAGATCATTACGAATGTTATGATGAATCAGATTGGCAAGTACAATGGCAAAAAGAAGGTGATTCATTAGCTCGTTATTTAGTACGAGTTGGAGAAATGAAAGAGTCTATAAAAATAATTCAACAAGCATTAAAATTAATTCCTGGTGGACCTTACGAAAATTTGGAAGCTCGACGGTTTCAGCGAGGAAAAAAATCAGAATGGAATAATTTTGAATATCAATTTATTAGTAAAAAGCCTTCTCCTACATTTAAATTACCTGGACAAGAACATTATATTAGAGTAGAAGCTCCCAAAGGAGAATCAGGTGTTTCTTTAATGGGAGATGACAGTGTTTTTCCCTGGAGATGGAAAATTCGTCCACCCGGTTTTATTAATTTACAAATTCTTCCTCAATTAGTAAAAGGAATGAAATTAGCAGATATTATGACAATATTAGGTAGTATAGATATTATTATGGGAGAAGTTGATCGTTAAAATGATTTTTAATACCAATCTTAAAGAACAAGTTATTCATTTTTTTTATGCATTAAATTTATCTAAAGAATCTTTCAATTTCTTATGGATTATTTTTTCAATTGTTATTCTCTTATTAGCAATTACAATAGGTGTATTAGTTTTAGTGTGGCTTGAAAGAAAAATATCTGCAGGAATACAGCAACGTATTGGACCTGAATATGCCGGTCCTTTAGGAATAATTCAAGCTTTAGCAGATGGCTCTAAATTATTATTAAAAGAAGATATTATTCCATCTAAAGGAGATTTTTGGTTATTTAATGTTGGACCGGCAATAGTTGTTATACCAGTATTTTTAAGTTATTTAGTAATTCCTTTTGGTCATAATATTATTTTAGCCGATCTTAATATAGGTGTTTTTTTTTGGATCGCCATTTGTAGTATTGTCCCCCTCGGACTCCTTATGGCAGGATATGGATCTAATAATAAATATTCTTTTCTAGGTGGTCTTCGAGCAGCAGCTCAATCTATTAGTTATGAAATTCCTTTAGCTCTATGCGTATTATCTATAGCTCTACGTGCGATTCGTTAAAATAAATTTTTAAATTCAAATTTAGTAAATAAGGTTTTTCTTATTTTAACTAAAAAAACTAAATTGTCATATGGGTAAAATAAAACAGCTTTTTAATTTGCAGTAATAAAATTTAATCCCATCCTCTATATATGAGAGTGAAAGCATGCAAAACAATACCCCAGGTTGTAAATTAGTTATTGAAACCTGATAGCGGGAGCAAAAGATAAAATATATAAAAAATTTATTATTAGATTTTTATTATATCTGAAATCGAGTAAAAATAAATGGTTAGAAACACAAAAATACATAAAAGATTAGTATAAAATAATTTTATAGATAACAAGCATTTATTAAAATATAATAAGGATTTAGCATTAGTAGAAATGCTTAAAAAGTATTTCCTTATAAAATCAATCTAAAGTATAATCCTATTTATTAAAACAACATGACGATTAGGAACGAAGTAATCCTTTTACAATTCTCATCTAAAATCAAAATAGATTAACTAAAAATTAAAGTTGATACTAACAATAATTGTAAAGGCTAAGATAGATTCAAAAGCATTTATTGTTATAGCAAACAGAATCTCATGGATTAAATTAATAATTTTTTTCAATAATAGAAATAAGATTTTAATTAAAATAACCATTGAGGAGCCGTATGACGCTAAAGTTTCATGTACGGTTTTGAAATAGAGATATTAACAGTAATGTTAAATCGACCATAATTATCGAATAGTTTAAGTACCGTTGATATTGTTGAAGCACAGTCAAGGTATGGTTTTTGGGGCTGGAATTTATGGCGTCAACCTATTGGTTTTTTAGCTTTTTTCATCGCGTCTTTAGCGGAATGTGAAAGATTACCCTTTGATTTACCAGAAGCAGAAGAAGAATTAGTTGCAGGTTACCAAACAGAATATTCAGGTATAAAGTTTGGATTATTCTATGTCGCTTCTTATTTAAATTTATCAGTTTCTTCATTATTTATAACAATTCTTTATTCAGGTGGATGGCATTTTTCTATTCCATTTATCTCAAATTCTAATTATTTAGAATGGGATTTTAATATTGGAACTAGCCAAATTATTAACGTAATAATAGGAATTATTATTGTGCTAATTAAAACTTATTTATTTTTATTTGTTTCTATTATGACGAGATGGACATTACCTAGAGTAAGGATGGATCAATTATTAGATCTAGGGTGGAAATTCCTTTTACCTATTGCGTTAGGTAATTTATTATTAACAGCTTCTTTTCAAGTTCTTTTATTATAAATATTTTAATATATAAACTTATTTAATTTTTGAAAAGACATAAAATAAAAAAATCTATATATTTAAAGGATCGTTATTATATGTTTACTATGTTAAATAGACTTCAAAACTATAGTGAACAAGCAATACAAGCAGCACGGTATATTGGCCAAGGTTTTATGGTAACTTTAGACCATATGAATCGTTTACCAATGACTATTCAATATCCTTATGAAAAATTAATTCCATCTGAACGTTTTCGTGGACGTATTCATTTTGAGTTTGATAAGTGTATTGCCTGCGAAGTATGTGTTCGTGTATGTCCAATAAATTTACCAGTTGTTGATTGGGAATTGAAGAAAGATGTGAAAAAAAAACAGCTGAAGAATTATAGTATTGATTTTGGAGTTTGTATATTTTGTGGAAATTGTGTCGAATATTGTCCTACAAATTGTTTATCCATGACTGAAGAATATGAGCTTTCAATTTATGACCGTCATGATTTGAATTATGATCAAATTGCTCTGGGACGATTACCTGTTTCCGCAATCGAAGATTCCACAATTCAAACTATTTCAAATTTAAGTTATTTGACTAAAAGAAGTACAGAAAGTCATTCGAATTCAAGAAATCTTACAAATTTTTTGGACTAAATTAAAAATATATAAATATATTTATATACATTTTTTTTAATAATTTTAATTTTTTTAATAAATAAATTATTTTTTTTAGTTAGTAAATCAAAATAATAAAAAGAGGATTTAAATTTATTGTGAATATAATTGAATTAGCTGAGCCACTTCATGAAATTATTTTTTTTCTTTTAGAAATAGGTATTATATTAGGAAGTTTGGGAGTAGTATTACCTAACAATATAGTCTATTCAGCTTTTTTTTTAGGATTAGTTTTTTCTTGTATATCTCTCTCATATTCTACATTAAATGCTGATTTTGTAGCTGCCGCACAAATTTTAATTTATGTAGGAGCTGTAAATGTTTTAATTGTATTTGCTGTAATGTTAATTAATAAACCACATTCTTCAAAAATTTTTCCCTCTTGGACTATAGGTGATAAAATTACTTTTTTAATTTGTTTAAGTCTTTTCTCGTTATTAGTCACTGTAATTTTGAATACATCATGGTTGAATATTACTTTAATTACAGAATCAAAACCTTTTTTAGAAATTCATTTTACAAAAAATGTTCAACGTATTGGCTACCTTTTATTAATCCAATTTTTGTTGCCATTCGAACTTCTTTCTATAGTTCTTTTGGTCGCGCTAATAGGCGCAATTGTTATAGCTCGTCGAGAAAATTTGATTGGAACAAATAAAAAAAAGGAATTACAAATAGAAAAAAATCCTAGAATTTTTTGATCTTTTTTGGTTCTGGTTCATAAGGAGTTTTTTTCAATGCTGGAACATATACTTAATTTAGGTGCCTATTTATTTTGTATTGGTATTTTTGGGTTAATTACAAGTCGGAATATGGTGCGAGCACTTATGTGTTTAGAATCAATTTTTAATGCTGTTAATATAAATCTTATAACTTTTTCTAATTCTTTTGATACTCAAGAAACAAAAGGTGAAATTTTTGTTATTTTTATTATAGCTATTGCAGCCGCTGAGGCAGCTATTGGGTCAGCTATTGTCCTAGCTATTTATCGTAACAAAAATTCAACTCGTATTGATCAATTTAATTTGTTAAAATGGTAATTAAGTTACTTAGTTGTTAAAAAATATAGAATTATCTATACTTTTTTACTAATCTCAAATTTTTTTTTGATTAAAAAAAAATTTCCATATAATAATATTATATTATAACTTTACTAAATTTAAGGCTTTTAACAATATATTGGAGTTTAAAAATTTAATGGCACATTCAGTAAAAATTTATGATACATGTATTGGTTGTACCCAATGTGTAAGAGCGTGTCCTACAGATGTATTAGAAATGGTACCTTGGGATGGATGTAAAGCCAATCAAATTGCTTCTGCTCCTAGAACAGAGGATTGTGTTGGTTGTAAACGATGTGAATCTGCTTGTCCAACTGATTTTTTGAGTGTACGTGTTTATTTAGGAGCTGAAACTACTCGAAGCATGGGTCTAGCATACTAAGCAAAAAAAAGAAAAAAAATTTAAGTATTTTTTTACCCATACTCAAAATTTGAGTATGGGGGTTTTTATTTAAAGCTTTTCTATTTTTATTATGAGTAATTTTCCTTGGCTAACCATAATTGTTCTTCTACCTGTATCTGCAGGTTTTATAATCCCATTATTCCCCACCAAAGGAAATAATATTATTCGATGGTACACCTTAGGTGTTTGTTTATTAGAATTTCTTTTAATCACTTATGTATTTTGTTATCATTTCAAATCTGATAATCAATTTATTCAATTAAAAGAAGATTATAATTGGATTAATTTCCTTGATTTTCATTGGAGATTAGGAATCGATGGTCTTTCAATGGGACTTATTCTATTAACAGGTTTCATTACTACTTTAGCTACTTTAGCTGCTTGGCCCGTTACTCGAAATCCACGATTATTCTATTTTTTAATGCTCGCAATGTATAGTGGTCAAGTAGGATTATTTGCTTCTCAAGATATTTCACTTTCTTTTTTTATGTGGGAATTGGAATTAATTCCAGTTTATTTACTTTTGTGTATATGGGGAGGAAAAAGACGGTTATATGCTGCTACAAAATTTATTTTATATACAGCAGGTGGTTCCATTTTTATTTTGATGGGAGCATTAAGTATGGGATTTTATGGTTCGAATCAATTAACATTGGATTTACAAAGTTTATCTAATAAATCGTATCCTATAGAATTAGAAATAATATTATACTTAGGGTTTTTTATTGCATATGCTGTCAAATTACCAATATTTCCTTTACATACTTGGTTACCAGACACTCATGGAGAAGCACATTATAGTACATGTATGCTTTTAGCTGGGATACTTTTGAAAATGGGAGGATATGGAATAATTCGAATTAATATGGAATTATTACCTCATGCTCATTCCATTTGCGCGCCATGGATCGTAATTATAGGAGCATTGCAAATTGTTTATGCAGCACTTACTTCTTTTAGTCAACGTAATTTAAAACGAAGAATTGCTTATTCCTCAATCTCACATATGGGTTTTGTACTTATTGGCATTGGGTCTATTACAGATTTAGGTCTTAATGGAGCTATCTTACAAATGATTTCTCATGGATTAATTGGTGCTGCACTTTTCTTCTTGGCCGGAATAAGTTATGATAGAACACGGACTCTTTTTCTCGATCAAATGGGAGGAACAGCTATTTATATGCCTAAAATATTTACTATGTTTAGTAGTTTTTCACTGGCATCATTAGCATTACCTGGAATGAGTGGGTTTTTGGCAGAATTTTCGATTTTTCTAGGAATAGTTATTAGTCACAAGTATTCGTTTAGTTTCAAAATACTTGTTACAATAATAGAAGCAATTGGAATAATATTAACTCCTATTTATTTATTATCTATGCTACGTCAAATGTTTTATGGATATAAAATTTCTAAATTTTTAGTTTTTTCTAATATGGATGCAGGACCACGCGAAATTTTTATTTTAATTTGTTTAATTTTTCCTGTTATAGGTCTCGGAATTTATCCTAATTCAGTTTTATTTTTATGGAACAGTAAAATAAATTTTCTTTTATCTAAATTTATTTTTTAAGTTTATAAAAAAAAAAGTAATATTGAATCTCATTAAAACTTTATCGTAATAAATTTTTTTATTAATTAAATTTATTTCAAATAGTTAAATGAGAAAATATTTTTATATCATTTAACTATTTGAAGTTAATTTAATTTTTTAACCTTTAATAAAGTATTTAAATTATAAAATATATTACATGTTTAAACTAAAAAATTCTATTTTTAATAAATAAACATAATAAAAAATGTATTTATATTTAAATACCGCCACTCGGACTCGAACCGAGATGCGTTAGCACTGCTTCCTAAGAGCAGCGTGTCTACCAATTTCACCATGGCGGCTTATTAAGAAATAATATAACATAATTCATATTAAAAGGTCAATCTTTTTTGTTAAATAAAAAAGCATGTAAACTTTTAAGTTTAAAAAAAAAATTTAATGGGGCATAGCGTAGTTTGGTAACGTACCATCTTGGGGTTATGGAGATCGTGGGTTCAAATCCTACTGCTCAAAAAAAAATTATAAAATTTCTAAATTTTTTATTTAAATATTTAAGATAGTTTCATTTAGTTAAAAATAAATGAAACTATCTATTTCTTCTTAAATATATTTTTTATTATATATTTTTGGTTTTTTTACAAAAAATTTAATTTTATGTTAAATCCATTACTTTTTTAATTTCTCTTTATTAAAATTATAGTAGGTATACTTTTGTCCTTATTTCTTCGATCTCATCAATTTATTAAAAATTTCATTTATATTCTGTTACTGCGATGGTTTAGAATTTTTATCATTTGTTACATAATAGAAGCTTTTTGAACGACCTGTTAAAATAGATTGAGCTAACGAAAAAGCTTTTAATCTAGCTTGATTCGCCTTTTCTCTCCATATAGTTTCACGAATTTTTTTTTTCGATTTAGAAGTGCGTTTTTTTGGAACCGCCATAAATAAAAATTCCTTTTAATTGTAGCTTTTTAAATATTTTTAATTTATATTTTATTTTTTATTTTTTAAATTTTTTATCTATATATTTTATTTATTTATACAATTCTTTTCCATCTAAACAAATAGAATCTACTATAAATCGAGCTGAAATTTGTCGATGTCCAAATTTACGTCTTGTCTTTTTTTTTGAATTCATCTTATAAACAGTAATTTTGTTTTCAAGATGCGAATGTAAAATTCTTCCTTTTACTATTGCATTTTTCAACCAAGGTTGCCCAATACTAATGGTAGTTTTATCACGAATCATCAATACTCGATAAATCAATATTTTAGTATTGGAACTTAAATTTTTTGGTTTTAATGGAGCGAAATGTCGAATATCGTAAAATCTTCCTGGTTCTACTCGAAGCTGCTCACCTCCGGTTTCAATAATGGCGTATGTATTCATTATAAAATTTATTGTAAATGAAAAAAAAATTATTATAAATTGAAAAAAAGAAATTAATTGAATTTAATAAATAAAATAATTAATTTTAATTATTTTAATTTTTGTAAAACTTTTCTAAAATAAATTTCCAATACTATTAAAAATATATATCTCTTAGTTTAGAAACTATATATAATATCTTATTACTTTAATAATAATAAATAAATTTTTTTAATCTGTCTGATTTAATAATTTATTTTTTTTCAATACCTTTGTAAAGTAATTTTAATTAAATTTTTTGATAGGTAGGATAAAAATCCTAAACTTTTTCTTTGTTTTTAAGTCTATTTTTTTTCTTAATCTAGTTGATTATAAACTAGAAATTAAAAAAAAATAAGATTTTTTATTATATAAAAAATTTATTTATGGAATTTATATATCAATTTGTTTGGATTGTACCTTTTCTTCCTTTTCTATCTTCTGTTGCAATAGGATCAAATTTATTTTTTTTTCCAAAATCAACTAAAAGTCTTCGTCATGTATGGGCTATTTTTAGTACATTATTATTAATTATAGTTATGATTTTCTCTTTTACTATTTTACAGCAACAACTTATTGATGATACTATCCATCGCTATTTATGGTCTTGGATTTTAGATAAACAGATTGATTTTAAATTAGGATTTTTAATTGATCCACCTACTTCTATTATGTTAGTTTTAATTACTACTGTAGGAGTTCTTGTTATGATTTATAGTGACAGTTATATGTCTCATGATCAAGGGTATGTAAGATTTTTTGCATATTTAAGTCTTTTTACTGCTTCAATGCTAGGTTTAGTACTTAGTCCTAATTTAATTCAAATTTATATTTTTTGGGAATTAGTAGGAATGTGTTCTTATCCATTAATAGGTTTTTGGTTTACACGACCCAGTGCAGCTAATGCGTGTCAAAAGGCTTTTATAACAAATCGAATAGGAGATTTTGGATTATTATTAGGTATTTCAGGTTTTTATTGGCTGACTGGTAGTTTCGAATTTGAAACTTTATTTAATCGATTCAACGAATTACTTATTAATCATGAAGTTAATTTATATTTTGCAAACTTATGTGCACTTCTTTTATTCCTAGGGCCAATTGCAAAATCTGCCCAATTTCCATTGCATATTTGGTTACCAGATGCTATGGAAGGACCAACTCCAATTTCTGCTTTAATACATGCTGCAACGATGGTCGCTGCAGGTATTTTTCTAATAGCCCGATTATTTCCTCCCTCTCAAGTTTCACCCTATGTAATGAATATTATTTCTTGGATAGGAGCAATAACTGCTTTATTAGGAGCCACTATAGCTCTTGCCCAGAAAGATCTTAAAAAAGGGCTAGCTTATTCTACGATGTCTCAATCAGGCTACATGATGTTAGCTTTAGGTATAGGCTCTTATCAAACAGGTTCATTTCATTTGATAACACATGCTTATTCAAAAGCTTTATTGTTTCTTGGTTCCGGATCAGTTATTCATTCTATGGAATCAATTGTTGGGTAT